ATCTATGTCTGCTGACAAAGCAAGAAGGGTAATTGATCAGATTCGTGGACGTTCCTACGAGGAAACACTTATGATACTAGAACTCATGCCTTATCGGGCATGTTATCCTATTTTTAAATTAGTTTATTCAGCAGCAGCTAATGCTAGTTACAATATGGGTTCTAATGAAGCCAATTTAGTTATTAGCCAAGCCGAAGTCAACAAGGGCAGCACTGTAAAGAAATTAAAACCTCGAGCTAGAGGACGTAGTTTTCCGATAAAAAGATCAACCTGTCATATAACTATTGTAATGAAAGACATATCTTTAGATGATAAATATGTAGAGATAGATTCGTTAAAAAAACCTAAATGTAAATGGAAAAAAAAATATAAAGTTACAGCATATTATGATATGTATAGCAGTGGAGGAATATGGGACAAAAAATAAATCCACTTGGTTTCAGACTTGGTACAACTCAAGGACATCACTCCCTTTGGTTTTCCCAACCAAAAAAGTATTCTGAGGGTTTACAAGAAGATCAAAAAATAAGAAATTGTATCAAGAATTATGTACAAAAAAATATGAGAATACCCTCTGGAGTCGAGGGAATTGCACGTATAGAGATTCAAAAAAGAATCGATCTGATTCAGGTCATAATCTTTATGGGATTTCCAAAATTATTAATAGAAAGTCGTCCGCGGGGAATTGAAGAATTACAAACGAATTTACAAAAAGAATTAGATTATGTAAACATAAACCGAAAACTAAATATTGATATCACAAGAATTGAAAAACCTTACGGAAACCCTAATATTCTTGCAGAATTTATAGCCGGACAATTAAAGAATAGAGTTTCGTTTAGAAAAGCAATGAAAAAAGCTATTGAATTAACTGAACAAGCAGATACAAAAGGAATTCAAGTGCAAATTGCAGGGCGTATCGACGGAAAAGAAATTGCACGTGTTGAATGGATCAGAGAGGGTAGGGTTCCCCTACAAACCATCCGGGCTAAAATTGATTATTGTTGCTATACAGCTCAAACAATCTATGGGATATTAGGCATTAAAATTTGGATATTTATAGACGAGGAATGAGAAAAGAAATCTTTACTTATCTTTTTCTTCTATCCAATTATCCAATAAAAAAAAGAAACTCGTCTATTTCTTAATAATTTTATTTTTTTTATAGGGTTGAATAAAAATTAGATTGACCATTTATTTGATATAATTGCTATGCTTAGTGTGTGACTCGTTGGTTTTTTAGGGTTAGGATTAAAACCTACCCCGCAGTATGAACTAATTACTATAGAAGTAATAACCAACTCATCACTTCGCATTATCTGGATCTAAAGTCTCAGTCAAAATATGATATATGGATCATATCTTTGTAGCAACTGACAACTTTTTGCATAAAAAATGAACCCAATTCTAAGTCGTAAAGCAAAATAGAGAAAGGTGTGGATAAATGGAAATATGAGAGAAAGACAGAAAAAGAATATTAATGACATAGAATTCCAATATGTAAGGTCTATAAACCGCTTCAAAAAACAGTGTAATAAAGCATCACTAGGGATTCATCCATAATATAATTAATAGAATGAATCTTCTTATAAATCAAAAATAAAGAGCTTCGAGCCAATAAAGACTAAGAAAATTGACTCAAGAACAAATTTAAGTTCATCATTAGCTCCATTGTATAATTAAGACCTAACCATTGAATAAGAAGCGGTGGGGACGATGAAACCCGTGAATACAAAAATTTTAATGATTTCAAAATGAATCTTAACGATTCACAGGTCGGGATGGCGGAACGTACCGAAACTCTATTCATCTAGCTGATAAAACGCGAGCCAATCCTACAATTTAAACGGAAATAGAGATCGAAAGAGTAAATATCCGCCCGCGAAAACTTTCTTTTTTAAATTGATAAATTTGGGGCAATATGTTAACTACAAAACAAAAAATGGATTAGGACTTTCTAAAAAAAAAAAACTAAATATTATTTTGATATGTTTGCACAAATCATTGAAATTCGATTTCTTGATCTGTATCTTCAATTTTTGGAAATTTCTAATAAAATAGAAAAAGATTGAGTTATCTATTTCAACAAGATATAAAAATTACTAATCTGATCTATTAGATAAGTTAAATTCAATGAAATCTTAAACAATCGACTGATTGGATTTATTACTCAATAAATACATGTATATCTGAATTTAAATGGAATCTTAATTCCAATTAAATATTTTTTATTTAGAATACTTTTATCTTTTATTTCGTCGCGAGGAGCCGGATGAGGTGAAAATCTCATGTCCGGTTCTGAAGTAGAGGTGGAATTCAAAAAAAAACATCAACTATAACCCCAAAAGAACTAGATTCCGCAAACAACATAGAGGAAGAATGAAAGGAATATCTTATCGAGGCAATCATATTTGTTTCGGTAAATATGCTCTTCAGGCACTTGAACCCGCTTGGATCACATCTAGACAAATAGAAGCAGGCCGACGAGCAATGACACGAAATGCGCGTCGTGGCGGAAAATTATGGGTACGCATTTTTCCAGACAAACCTGTTACACAAAGACCCGCGGAAACCCGGATGGGTTCAGGAAAAGGATCCCCTGAATATTGGGTAGCTGTTGTTAAACCAGGTCGAATACTTTATGAAATAAGTGGAGTAACAGAAAATATAGCTAGAAGGGCTATTTCAATAGCAGCATCTAAAATGCCTATACGAACTCAATTCATTATTTCGGAATTAAAGATGTAAAACCAAGAGAAATGAGTCTTGGAGATAACAAAAATTGCAGGTTTCCTTTTTGTTTTAGACAAACAATATTTCTTTTTTTTTCTTCATCCCTTGCATTATTCAAAAATGATATGATTCAACCTCAGACCTATTTAAACGTAGCGGATAACAGCGGGGCTCGAGAATTGATGTGTATTCGAATAATAGGAGCTAGCAATCGCCGATATGCTCATATCGGCGACGTTATTGTTGCTGTGATCAAAGAAGCAGTGCCAAACATGCCTCTACAAAGATCAGAAGTAGTCAGAGCTGTAATTGTACGTACTTGTAAAGAACTCAAACGTGATAACGGTATGATAATACGATATGACGACAATGCTGCAGTTGTTATTGATCAAGAAGGAAATCCAAAAGGAACTCGAATTTTTGGCGCCATCGCTCGGGAATTGAGACAATTAAATTTTACTAAAATAGTTTCATTGGCTCCTGAGGTATTATAAAATGAGATCTTGATGTGTTTATCGGGGGTATTAAAAAAAAAGATTCGTTAATAGATTGTGTCTTACGCATATACCTTTAATAATTCATATTCATAAACAAATAAGTAAAAAAAAAAATAAAAACATGTTGATTATATCCAATTTGGAAACATCAAAAAATTTAGTTCATCATGGGTAGGGACACTATTGCTGAGATAATAACCTCTATACGAAATGCCGATATGGATAGAAAAAGAGTGGTTCGAATAGGATCTACTAATATTACCGAAAGTATTGTTAAAATCCTTTTACGCGAAGGGTTTATCGAAAACGTGAGAAAACATCGCGAAAACAACAAACCTTTTTTGGTTTTAACCTTACGATATAGAAGGAATAGAAAAAGACCCTATAGAAATATTTTAAATTTAAAACGGATCAGTCGACCTGGTCTACGAATCTATTCTAACTATAAACGAATTCCTAGAATTTTAGGTGGGATGGGAATTATAATTCTTTCTACTTCTCGAGGTATAATGACAGACCGGGAAGCTCGAGAAGAAAAAATCGGCGGAGAAATTTTGTGTTATATATGGTAATCCTTTTAATATCCAAGTTGGGTCTGAAACTTCCTATTTGTGAAAAAAAAAAGAAAAAGATCAAGTTGTCTAATACCGTTCCTCCTCCATCAGTTGATAATTCAAGGGGGATTTACCAGGAATGAAAGAACAAAAATGGGTTCATGAAGGTTTAATTACTGAATCGCTTCCCAACGGTATGTTCCGGGTTCGTTTGGATAATGAAGATCTGATTCTAGGTTATGTTTCAGGAAAGATCCGACGTAGTTTTATACGGATACTACCGGGAGATAGGGTCAAAATTGAAGTAAGTCGTTATGATTCCACCAGAGGACGTATAATATATCGACTCCGTAACAAGGATTCGAAAGATTAGGTAGTTTTTTTCACTTCAACATCCCTTTGGGGGAAATACGATTCGAGGTGGAAAATTTCAAGAAACCTTTTTCTTCCAAAAAGTCATTATAATTAAGGTAAGGAATAAAAAATATGAAAATAAGAGCTTCTGTTCGTAAAATTTGTGAAAAATGTCGATTAATCCGTAGACGGGGACGAATTATAGTAATTTGTTCCAACCCGAAACATAAACAAAGACAAGGATAATTAGACTCCCTAAAAGAACCGATGCACAAATAAGGAATCTGTTTTGGCATGAAATGGATATATCCATATTTCTCTAATGCATATTTATGAGATGATAAAATATGGCAAAAGCTATACCGAGACGTAGAAATGGACGTATTGGTTTACGTAAGAGTACACGTAGAATACCAAAAGGAGTTATTCATGTTCAAGCAACTTTTAATAACACCATTGTTACTGTTACAGATATACGGGGTCGCGTGGTTTCTTGGGCCTCTGCCGGTACTTCTGGATTCAAGGGTACAAGAAGGGGGACGCCGTTTGCTGCTCAAACCGCAGCAGGAAATGCTATTCGTACAGTAGTAGATCAAGGTATGCAACGAGCAGAAGTCATGATAAAAGGCCCTGGTCTCGGAAGAGACGCAGCATTACGAGCTATTCGTAGAAGTGGTATCCTATTAACTTTTGTACGGGATGTAACTCCTATGCCGCATAATGGCTGTAGACCTCCGAAAAAAAGACGTGTGTAGAAATGAATATTGAAGCCATTTTCAGAGAAACAAGAGAAATAAACGATTACATGATCTAACCAAATAATATTACTATGGTTCGAGAGAAAGTAACAGTATCTACTCGG